CCCAAGTAGGCTTACAGAGTTGATCATGATCAAATGCTTTCTGGGTCGTCTCATACCTTGTGTTTGGTGTTTATCTCCCAAATATTTGGAGATTTATACTTTACATAATATATATATATATATATTTACATAGCATAGGGTTTACTTGTTACTAATATAGTCTAGCCTCTGTTGTTCTTTAGATCCCCTGTTTCACTCCGATAGTATTATAGATCAGGTCGATGCATAGGAAATGAACGCATTTGAATACTATTCAAACTATTAATAATAAAAAAAAAAATGATAAAACAAAACCCGAATTATATATTCTATTATGCAAAATCACACATTCGACTGGATCTTACGGAGCCTGTTCATGCATGACATGATCCAGGGTTGATCATAGAATAGATTCTCTTCAAACGAACCGGCCTATCCTCTCTCTGTATGTATAGGACTTACTTATACGGTGGTTGGACAAAAGACACATTCGATTATTAATTTCAATGTGGCAGAAACAGACATATACCTGCACGGCCTAATCAATAGTTCAAGTCACACACTCCCATAATCCATTTTTTTTTTTCGGAGAATTACCTCCAACTAGTGATCTTATGTTAAATAACTAAATACAATATTGTATTGTGGAGTTGAAGGAAAATGTCCAAATACATGGATTATTCTTTTCAACAATCCATACTTGTAGCAATGAAATACTATTCTTCTTCCCCCAAGTGATAAATGATTGATTACAAATATCTATGATATACCCCTTTTCCTATTCTATAAAGGACCAGAAATACCTTGTTTACGTATCATTAGAAAGTGCATTAACATAAATACGGCAGTAAGAAGAGGCAAGACAAAAGTGTGTAAACTATAAAAACGAGTCAGGGTGGATTGTCCCACACTAGCACTTCCGCGTAATAACTCTACCAAAGGTGATCCTATTACAGGAATAGCTTCGGGTACGCCTGTTACAATTTTAACTGCCCAATAACCAATTTGGTCCCGAGGTAAGGAATAACCAGTTACACCAAAAGACGCGGTCAATACAGCCAGAATCACACCTGTAACCCAAGTCAATTCGCGAGGTTTTTTAAACCCACCGGTGAGATACACACGAAATACATGTAGGATCATCATTAGAACCATCATACTTGCCGACCACCGATGAACCGATCGTATTAACCAACCAAAGTTAGCTTCAGTCATTATATATTGAACAGAAGCAAAAGCCTCAGTAACAGTTGGACGATAGTAAAAAGTCATAGCAAACCCAGTAGCTACTTGTACTAAAAAACAAGTAAGCGTAATTCCTCCTAGACAATAAAATATGTTCACATGAGGAGGAACATATTTACTGGTTATATCATCTGCAATCGCCTGAATCTCGAGACGTTCTTCGAACCAATCATAGACTTTATTGAGATAGGTAAACCGCGTGAATTCCCCCTCTAAGAACTGTATATGAGAATTTCATCTCGTACAGCTCAAGCAGACACCCAAATACTGATTGAAAGGGATATATAATAGAATAGAAAGTTTGAAACTTATTAATCCCGGATTTTCTCTTTTCGGAAGATAGGAGGGAATAAAAATCCGAAAGTTCTTCTTTGTGGTGATAATGCCAAAATATCAAGTCGGCTCATTCGTCTTTATGTTGATTGTTACTACAGGCCTCTTGAATATTCTCTTTCCCTATTTTTTTATTGTGTGTAATGTGGCTTTTACTATTTTTTTTATCATTAATAGGAATTTCTCTTGTTAAGACCCTATAGAATCGATTGAAACCCCAGATTCATACTAGAACCACGATGATTCAATAAAACCCCAAAGCTAAGCCCAAAGATTCCTTGAGTAAGAACCACTGGATCATCGCTTATTCAATCAATAGGATAGGTATAATGACTAAAAATACAAAAAAAATTGTCTGTTGATTAAACAAAATAGGCATAAACAGGAGTTTGAAAGAAGAAAAATCTTTCGATTTATAACTTCTAAATTCTGTCTTTGAAAAGAAAATTTTTTTGAATCCGATCGAGAGGTCTGAATATTAAATATGAATCATAGTTCAAATATTTCTTGATTGATATATTTTATATATTCCGTGTTCCAGATACCAGTATGAATATCCGACGAGGTAGAACCATCTCCATCATGATAAGATGACAGACTCATTTTCTGTATTATCAATAGGATCAATTATAACAAGTCACACACTCATATTCCGGAAGTACAGACAGAAAAAAATTCCGCGATTGAACTACCAAAAGGGGGGTTAGAAATAGAATTCGGGACCCGAAAAATTCATTTTGTATTCTATTGAAAGACTAGAACTTCCTGTTCCTGGTTCTTTTTAATTTCATTTTCTTGTGGATTTAATTCATTGAAATTCCATCCAGTAAAACAGAAGAATTGTAAATTTCCAAAATAATACATAGGAATATTGCAAATAAAGCCATTGCAACTCCCATCAAAGGAGTAGTTCCCCATCCGGGAGCTACTTTACCATATTCCGAATTCAATGGTTTCAATAAAGCCCCCACGGTAGTAGGTTTTGGACGAGATCTAGAACTACCCTCAACGGTTTGTGTAGCCATAAATCTGATTGTATTCATTGAGATCTATTGACTTTGTATACCATTCCGGTTATAATAATATAAACGATTGATTGATCCGTATGTGATCTTGAAATTTTATAATAATGGAAATAGCAACCCTAGTCGCCATCTTTATATCTGGTTTACTTGTAAGCTTTACCGGGTACGCTTTATATACCGCTTTTGGGCAACCCTCTCAACAACTAAGAGATCCCTTCGAGGAACACGGAGACTAGTTGAAGTAATGAGCCTTCCAATATCAGAAGGCTCATTACTTCAATTGAGATAATGAAAAATCATTTCACCTTTTTAGTGGGAACTTTAGGAGGTTCCCGAAAAAAGATAGCGAAAAAAATTATCCCGAGAGTCGAGACTAATAGAAATGTATAAACCAATGCTTCCATAGATTCGATTGTGGTTTACAATTATAGCTTCCATACCTGCTTACTTGGGATTATTTTCCCGATAATGATAAAAAGAGTAAAAAAAAGGAGGGGCGGTGATTCAAATTAAGATTTTTCTAGTATCCTATAAAAAAATAGAGGCAAAAAAAAGAAAGCAATGTTGTATTAGACTCCCTGTCTTCTTGTAGTTGGATCTCCAAGTTTTTGGAATGCTCCAAATTCTACTTGAGCATCCAAGTCTGGGTCAATACCAGCAAAAACATCTCTGAACAGGGTTCTAGCCCCATGCCAAATGTGTCCGAAGAAGAAGAGTAGGGCAAAGGAAGCATGTCCAAAAGTAAACCAACCCCTTGGACTACTACGAAAAACGCCATCAGATTTCAACGTAGCACGATCTAATTCGAAAATTTCACCCAATTGAGCACGTCTAGCATATTTTTTCACAGTAGGTGGATCGCTATAACTGACTCCGTTGAGTTCGCCGCCATAAAACTCAACAGTTACGCCTACTTGTTCAACGCTATACTTAGATTCCGCTCTTCTAAAAGGAACGTCAGCTCTAACAATTCCGTCCCCATCTATTAAAACGACTGGAAATGTTTCAAAAAAGGTAGGCATACGACGTACAAAGAGTTCACGCCCTTCTTTATCTCTAAAAATAGGGTGTCCTAACCACCCAACAGCTATTCCATCGCCGTTGTCCATTGAGCCCGCTCTAAATAATCCTCCTTTTGCCGGATTATTGCCAATGTAATCATAAAAAGCCAATTTCTCAGGAATTTTCGACCAAGCTTCTGATAAACTTTGATTTTCGGCTAGCCCAGCACTTACTCTTCGATATATTTCTTGCTGAAAGTATCCCTGATCCCATTGATAACGAGTGGGACCAAATAATTCAATCGGAGTAGTTGCTGAACCATACCACATCGTTCCAGCAACAACAAAAGCTGCAAAAAAGACGGCGGCGATACTACTAGAAAGAACGGTTTCAATATTGCCCATACGTAATCCTTTGTATAGACGTTGAGGCGGACGGACACTAAGGTGGAATAGACCTGCCAATATGCCCAATGTCCCCGCTGCAATATGATGAGAGGCTATTCCTCCTGGAAAAAAGGGATCAAAGCCTTCTACGCCCCATGCTGGACTTACAGATTGTACTTTTCCTGTTAGTCCATAAGGATCGGACACCCATATTCCGGGACCATACAAGCCTGTTACATGAAATGCGCCAAAACCAAAACAAGCCACCCCGGAAAGAAATAAATGAATTCCAAAAATTTTAGGCAAATCCAAAGAAGGTTTTCCTGTACGTTCATCACAAAAAATTTCTAGATCCCAATACACCCAATGCCAAATGGCTGCCAAAAAGCACAAGCCAGAAAACACAATATGCGCTCCGGCCACACCTTCGTAACTCCAAATACCCGGATCCGTTATAGTCCCCCCCGTAATACTCCAACCGCCCCATGAATTGGTTATTCCTAAACGAGTCATAAAAGGTATAACAAACATACCCTGTCTCCACATTGGATCAAGAACGGGGTCAGAGGGATCAAAAACTGCTAATTCATATAGAGCCATCGAACCGGCCCAACCGGCAACCAGAGCTGTATGCATTATATGGACAGAAATTAACCGGCCGGGATCATTCAATACGACGGTATGAACACGATACCAAGGCAAACCCATGGAATTACCCCTTTATCAAAGATAAATGACACTATGTAACTTTATTGCATTGGAAAAGACTATGACTGTGCAATGGACCCCTTTTGTTCAATGGATTATCTCGGAACAAGGGTTAATGTTTGTTCTAGTTTGTTGAAACAATTATGTTATGTTTGCAGGAACAAAGAGAAACAAATCTATTCTATACCCGATAAGTAGCAATACGCAATGGGGAGTTGATACCATCTTCGATCAGTGAATGCTTTCATACTTGTTCATTATTGGAAGGCTATATTCGTAAGAATTTTATTTTTTTTATTCTGTCTTCTTTATTGAAGTTAAA